CTCAACCCAGGACCAATATGAGCTCGAAGTTTCCTTTGTAACTCCCGGAACTTCTTCGTAGTGGCTCCGCTCCATGCCTCATTTCATAGGGAACCTCAAAGCAGCTCTATTTCATTATATTCCATCCATATCCCAATTCCATTCATTTAATATCCCTTTGTTCTCATTGACATAAGAGATGTCGTCTCTAGTCTATCTGTTGCAATTTCTATATAATAGATGGAAAGTTCAAAAATCATCATATAATAAGACATAAATTGAAAAATGGAAATTTGTTTAGGAGGAGAAAAAGAAAAAAGAAAAGATTTGTTCGGCTATTCAAAAATGGAACAAGTACAAAAAGGAAGAAATGAATAAAAAAAGCAATACACAATAAAAATACAATAAAAGATAAGAAGAAAGGCGACCGCCCCCTACACATTTGATGCCTTCGCCTACAAAAAAACTCAAAATACCCATCCCGTTCGTAATTCCATCAATAACTCGCGCATCAAAAAAATGAGTGAATTCCGCAAATCCTCTTAGACCCCTAGCTAAGGATATTGCGTAAAAAGTGTCTATGTAACCGCGAGAATACGACCAATCATATATCCGATTTCTTATTCTGTCCCCAAAAATCTTATTAGGACCTCCTTTAACAAAGAGATTAAGTAAGTTCAATTTTGTTAAAGATAAATAAATAGGCTTATATAAAACAGAGGCTATAACTATTCCAAAATAAGATAGACTAACTGACAAAGTTGCATTTGGTATAAATTCATACCAATCCATAGAATTTTTTGACTTTTCGTGTAAAAGGTTTATTGATGGGGTTAAGAATTTCGACAATATATCCAAATTCTTGTCCTCTTGATTGAAAGGAATTCCGATGGCTCCAACAAATAAAGTAAATAGAACCAATAGAACCATAGGGAATAGCATAGTATTGTCGGATTCATGGGGATACGGCAGAGTCTTCTTAGCCCCAAAGTGAGTAAAAAGGCGCGTCATGTTCCTTACACTACTATCAATTCGATCTATTTTCTTACAAAAAAACGTTACCCCTTTTTTATTATTCATTGTTAATAAAGTTTTGAAACCCCTTTTTTTTTGAAGCGTTTTTGGTCCTTCGTTACCCCATAAAGATATTGAATAGAAGGAAGTACTTCTTTTTCCACTATAATTTATAAAATGAACGTTTAAGTGTCCTTCAAAAGTAAGTAAATAGATCCGAAACATATAAAATGCAGTGAATCCTGTAGTGGAACAAGCTATTATTGCGAAAATCGGTGAATACAACCAACTATCATTAAGAATGGAATCTTTGGACCAAAAACAAGAAAGAGGGGGAATACCACAAAGAGAAAGTGTACCTAATAAAAAGGAAGTTTTTGTAATTGGCATATGTTTTCTTAAACCGCCCATAAGAACCATATTCTGACTTTTTTCTGGAGAATAACCAACAAAAGCTTCCATTGAGTGAATTATGGATCCAGCTCCTAAAAAGAGCAATGCTTTAGAATAAGCATGAGTAATCAAATGAAATAAAGCGGCTCGATAAGACCCCATGCCTAGAGCTAACATCATATAACCCAATTGAGACATTGTAGAATAAGCTAAGCCCCTTTTTATATCCTTTTGAGAAAGAGCTAAAGTAGCTCCTAAAAAGACTGTGATTATACCTATGAAAGATATTAGATTCAGTATGTAAGGCATGACTATGAAAAGAGGAAGAAGACGAGCTACAAGAAAAATTCCTGCGGCTACCATAGTAGCAGCATGGATAAGAGCTGAGATTGGAGTAGGTCCTTCCATGGCATCAGGTAACCATACATGAAGGGGAAATTGCGCGGATTTAGCAAGTGCGCCCCCAAATAATAAGAAGGCACACAGAGTCAAAAAGAAAAAAGGAATTTCATTATTATGAACCAAGTTATAAAAGATTTCGAACAAATCTCGAAATTCAAAACTTCCCGTTATCCAATAAAGACCCAGAATTCCTAATAATAAACTGAAATCCCCTACACGATTAGTTACAAATGCTTTTTGACAGGCATTCGCGGCAACCGGTCGTGTAAACCAAAAGCCTATTAATAGGTAAGAAAACATTCCAACGAATTCCCAAAAAAGATAAATTTGTATCAAATTGGAACTAGTGACTAATCCCAACATTGAAACATTAAAAAGGGTCATATAAGAAAAAAATCTTAAATATCCTTGATCATGAAACATATATTTCTCACTATAAATAAGAACCGTAATCCCAACCGTAGTAATTAAAATTGACATGATAGAAGTAAGTGGATCTACCAAATGACCAAACTCTAAAGAAAAATCATTATTGATGGTCCAAGACCAGACATATTGATAGATATAACTTTTCTTTATTTGTTGAATAAATAAATAGGCCGAAAGAAGCATAACTAGACCTAAGCAAAAAAGAGTAGGAAAGGCCCATATACGCCGAAGATGTTTTGTTGTCGTTGGAAAAAGTAGAAGTCCAACTCCTATTAACATAGGAACGGGAAGTGGAATGAACGGCATAATCCATGAATATTGAGATATATGTTCCATAAAAAATCAATCAAAAAATTCTTAATTCATTTTTTCTAATTCACCCGCCCTTGTCTCTTTTGAATGAAAAGGATCCCTTAACTTTTTCTATTCTTAAGTATTCAGTATTCTAAATATTGCTATAATGCTTTTCAAATATCGAAACTGAAACGAAGAGGATTCGCGTTTTTCAACAGATCACTATAGCAGTGAGGTATCCGAAAGAAGCTAATAAATGAAATAGATAAATAGATTTGGGGCTTGCAATTGAGACAGGAAGATTGTATACTCAACTTCCGCTTTACACCGGAAGATTGTATACTCAAGAGATGTCATTGACATCTCAAGATAGCAATGAAGAACCTTTTTTAATTTCAAAATGACAGTTCCCAAAAAACGTATTTCTAGTTCAAAAAAGCGAATTCGGAAAAATATCTGGAAAGGAAAAGGGCATTGGGCGGCGTTGAAAGCTTTTTCATTAGGGAAATCCCTTTCTACCGGGAATTCAAAAACTTTTTTTTGTTTTTTTTCTATGCCCGCGGATTTTTTTTCTAGGCCAACTGGTTTTTTTTCTAGGCCAACTTCTAATAAGAAAAAAAAAGAATCATAAAAATGGATGGGGATTCTTTTTTCCCCATAAATCCGCCTTTGAAAATCAACAAAGAGGGGGGGGGGTCTATCTTAAATAAGATATTTCCCTTTTCCAGGAATTCTTTTAGAATATAAACAGGTAGGGAAGCTCCCGTATAACTTATATAGCCCAAAGAGGGCCGGAGAGATCGTATGACTATTCGACGTCTTGATATGAGGGCTGCCTTGATTTTCGGCTTGTTTTATGGATCCTTACTCACCTTTTCAAAACTCACAAGCTACCTCTTTCTTATCCGATATTGGATCTGTCAAGAGGAGGAGGGGACTGGTAAGGCGAGAGCACTCAGCTATGGGTTTACTCTAGGGCACTTGTTTGGATACTTGTTAATTTATTACCTCCCTTTTTACAAGACCTTGAGCAATTTTTATATAAAAATCATACTCGCTCTTTTGCTTATGTTGTACCACTTTTTCTGGACGAATCATCACCTCGATATTTATCTGCCGAAGTCCTTTTCAACTCCACAGCGAGATCAGACCCTCGCCTTTTTTTATGGTTTAAGTTATCGGTTACTTAATTTTACCTTTTTTCCAAATGCGGTGTTCTCTCGAATGATCATCGCTTACTTGGTCCAGTGTAGATATAAAATGATCTATCTATCTACTACTTTTTTTGTTTGGGTCTTCGGTCATTTGATTTGTATAAAATGGGTGGAATTTTTATCATTATGGATGCAGAAAAACTATTCGGCTTTTCTGATTCTAACTCATCAACTGTACCTTCAAGATAAGATCAAGAAGATCAGATCCAGGAAGATATCTATAGCCAAAATCTTTGAATATAAACCAGATCCTGTTATGAAACCCGGTATCTATCGTGAGGCACAAACAATCGATGAAATGATTCAAATCTTAGCTACGATTCTCTTGATTGCTGCCCTGTATTTGTTGGGAAAATCCCCCATACCTTTTGTTCCGCACCGTTCATCCGTGCCTAATACAGTGGAGCTAGCAAGGATGTCTCGCCTAGAGGAAGAAGAAAAAGTGCAAAGAGAGGTCGAAAGTGGATTCTATCCATTAGAGGACTTCGAAGAAGAACAAAAGAAAGACGCTAAGGCAGCTGACGAAGAAAAAAAAGGGGCTTTAATTGCGAAAAAGAGTACCCGAAAAGAAAGAGAAACAGGGGACAGCGACGAAGAGGAAAGGAATCAAGAAATTTGGGATTCGCATCTGGATGAGCTCGAAGAAAGGGAAAAAGCGGACAGCAACGAACTCGACGAGGAAGAGAATCAAGAAATTTGGGATTCGCATCTGGATGAAGAAAAAGGATTTGAAACTACCCTTTATACTTTCTTTTCGGATTGCTTTTTCGAGTCCTTTTCCTTTTATGGTTACCTTTTCCACCGGTTGAAATTCTATTCTGGTTACCTTTTCGACTTGTTTTCGTCTTCTAGTCGCTTTTTTAAGCGAATCGAGCCCCTTTTTTCTCCCTTTTTTTTCGTGGTCAAACCTTTTGACCTCTCCTTTTTCAATTTCTTTTCCGTGTATATTCCCCATTTGAAGTTCCTTAAGTGCTTTTTGTTCAATCACCATTTGGTTTTTAGCGCCCTTTTCCGCGGTTTTTCCCATTTCTTTTTCAACCCTAATAGGTGGGTTCTACCTTACCGCTACATCAAAACTTCTTTCTACGAATATAGTGTCAAAAAGGGGGGATTTTCACAATTTGGTTTTTATAAATGTCTAAGCGATGGAAAAGAACGGACCTCTTTCACATATCCACTTTCTTTAATCACTTTTTATCAAATGATTGAAGGAAAACTTTCTTTGTTTAGAAAAAAAAAGCTACTCCCCGATAGGGATAGATTTTACACCCTTTGGGTTTTACGAAATGCAAAGAAAAAGGCCAGTCTCAACAAGGAATTAAGAAAAAGAGTCAAGAAGCTAAAAAGCGGATCTCCTTTGAGGGATGTATTGGACATACGGAGAAAGCTCTTTCAATTCAAGTACATTCCGAAAGTGTTGCGACCAATTTCTGAGACCCTGTTTGACCAAATGCACCCGTCGGGAGGAAAGAAAAGGGAAAATGACCCCGTCTGGGATGGACCTTCTCGCGGAGCTTTTTGGTATAACCATAAATTGACGAAAACAGCAGCGGAACAGAGGGTTGACGAAGAAGAGAACCTGCAAACTATGTGGTTCTTTTTTAAAGACTTACGACCTTTAAATCAGAAAGAGCTGTATTTGATACTCGAACGCCAGAAACTGGAACGGGAAAGCCAGGAAAAACAAAAGCTTAGACGGCAATGTTTCGAAAAGAGTCTATTGGGGAAAACGTTTAGAATACTTAAAAAAATGGCTCCTTATTTTCGAGCTCCACGATACATCCCCAGTAACTCTATGTCGCGAGCTTTTAAACTTTATCGTGTATCTGCTTACTTGACTCTTGACTGGCAGGAAACTACCCGAATATTAAGGCGAGTTCACAAGCTGAGAAAGAGGGGCATGATTATCCGAGTCAATGAGGAAAGAGAGAGTTGGATTCGTTCTCACAAGGAACGCTATCTAAAACTCAAGGAAATTCGAAAAAAAAGGGTTCAATTGGAAAAAGAAAAAAGAACACCCAAGAAAATTTTGTTAAAATTAGAGAAAAAGAAAGGAAAATTGAAAAACAAACAAAATTTCCCCTTAAATCGAATTTTAACTAGAATTTTGGTTCTTAATTCTCATTTTAGAACAAGTTCAAAACGAAAGGGAGATTCAAAAGCTAGAAGAAACCTTTCTTCCTATCCAAACCCATTTTTAGAAAACATCAATAAAATACGTCGAAATCGTAACACGGTATATCACATCATGAATACCTACTATGAGGGTCGGAGCGGTTTCACACATGACGACATTCCGAAGATGCGAAAAAAATATCAAAAATACCGTAAGTTTCAGCTGAAACTACGGACAATCATGAAAGAAGTCCCTCGTTGGGGATACAACATCGATGATGAAAAAATAGATTATAGCGACTACACGATAAGAAATGACGATGTAGTAGCCGAAGACGTCTATTTACGTACAAGAAAAGCCAAATTTAGGGTCTTTAGAACCAAAGTATGGAAATATTATGAGCGACATGATAAACGTGAACTGAAGCAATGGTATTTTTACCGTTACGCTAAGATCACGCATTTTCGTCGCAATATGGTCAAAGGTGCGGACCGCACCCAAAGGCGAAAAGTCACGATTTGTGGGTGGTATGAACACCGGGTCCAGTCGCCCCTGTTTTTGCCCAAACGAAGGAAAACACTGATACTCATTCTGCTCACTTTAGATATATTCGAGCTTATGAAAAAATGTTATAGATTTCTAAGCCAGGACTCCCGGTTTCAAGTTAGAGTTAAGCGTATATCCGAAAGGATAAACCGAATTTGGAAGAAACTGTGGAACCTGCCAGATTCTCAAAAGAGTGCTATAGAGGCTGCTATAGAAGCAGAAACCGAACTACACGGACTAAAGGAAAGCGACGAAGACAAAAAAAAACGCCAAGAACAAGGGGATGCCTTAGAAGAATGGCAGGAGCGCCGAGAGGCGAATGAGATCCGAGCCATTTGTATAGCGGAAACTTGGGAACTCCTTCAATCGGGTCATGCAGTAAGATCTCTGATACTCTTAATCCAATCCTTTTTGAGGAAAAATGTCATCTTTCCTTTCTTGATAATAGCTAAAAATATGGCTCGTATACTCTTATTTCAAAGTCCCGAATTGTTTCAGGATTTCGCGGATTTAAAGAAGGAAACTCACACCTTGTGCGATTTTGGTGGTATTCCACTTGACGAGTCACAAGACCCAATAGGGTGGTTCACAGATGGTTGTCAGATAAGGATCCACTTTCCTTTTGAGTGGAAACCTTGGCGAGAAACCGAGCAAAGCAAAGAGAGCAGTGTGGCAGAGGATTTTTATTTAACAGTTTTTGGAAGAATAACTAATCTTCCTTTTGGTACGGCTCGCGAGCCCTACCCGTTTTTTAAAACCTTGTTTGAAGAACTAAAGAAAAAAAAAGCTTCTCAAGAACTCAAAAACCTACTCACAAGTGTAATTAGAAAGTTGCAAAAGAAGGGTTTTTTGAAGTTTAAAAAGAGGGGGTTTCTTCGAAAACGTCTTTTAGCTTTTCAAAAAAAAAGCTTTGAAAAGGGCGTAAAAGTAAAAAAAAGAAAAAATGTGAAAAAAGGGCCACAATCTAAATTAACAAAAAAGAAAAAAGAAAGGAAAGTGGATAAAACAAGGGCAATAATAAATGAAATAGAAGGGGTTATAAAAGAAAAGAAAAAAAGACTTTTCATTATTCAAACAAGCATTAGTTCCACCCCAACAAGTTCTCATTCTAAAACCTCAGAAGGACTACGAAGGCTTTCTAAAATCTTAAAAAGAAGAAAGGCACGATTCATTCGTAAATCTAACATTTTTCGAAAATTGATCATTGAATGGATATACGTGAAAATACTTTTCAATTTGAAAAATCGATTTGATTTGAAAACGAGGTTTCTAGATGAAATGAATAAGAAAAGGACTTGTCTGAAAATGGTTGCGCAGTTTTTTTTGAAATTCAAAAAAAAAAGAAAAAACAAAATGATTGACAAGAATCAAAAGAAAAGAAAAAAAAATCGCTTTATTTCAACTATAAAAAAACATTCTTTTAAGATGAGAAATAGTCAAGTGAGTAATAGTCAAAAAACCCTTGTTTTTGACTTATCCTCTCTGTCACAAGCATATGTCTTTTATAAATTATCGCAAACTGAAAAGTCTTCTTTGAGAGTATCTAAATTCCATAATTTGAGAAATTTTAGAGTTGGAATGAATCGATGGAAAGAATGGTTAAGAGGCCATTTTGACTACTATCTTTTATCCGAAATTCGATGGTCCAGATTAGAAGCACAAAAATGGCGAAATAAAATGAATCAATGTCGCACGGCTGAAAATCACAATTTAAAGAAAGGAGATTCATATGAAGTAGACGCATTGCCGATTAACCCACAAAAATTGAAATTTAAAAAACACCTGAGGTATGATCTTTTAGCATATAGCTTCCTTAATGCTGAATATAAGAAGGATCCCTATGTCATAGCGCCATCCTTAGTAAGTAATAACCAGACCGCAATTTCACATCTTTACAACATACACAAAGACAGCCTTGTGAATCTGCTGACAAGTAATTATAAGCATTTGCGCGAGTCCAGGGAAAAGCATCCTTTGTTGGATATGCATATGGACGTGAATAGGACGGCGCTGCGTAGGCGGATGAATTCTAATCAGATACTCTTTCATGTTGAAGATAAGAAAAAAGGATCTAAGGTGGTGGATAAGGTCGCTATAGATTCTTGGGTAACTGGCCAGAATAGGGTGCTCCCGGCCGGGTCGTTAACCGAGGACCGCGTAGGGTTCGCAGAGGGCGCAATGGTCTTCCTAGAAAGTGTACTGAAACAACTAAGAGAGCGGAGACGACCTTACCCCGAAAGCCTAGATGAATCGTTCAGACCTGAATGGCTGAAGTGGCCGCTGGAGCACCTCATCGGGTACATCCATAAAATTTGTGATATGCACCTATACTTTTTCTCTGTTTATGCCTTGTATTGGCCTGAGTTTTATGATAGGCATAGGCTAGCCAAGCTTGGCTTTCTTTTTCGGTATGAGAAGTGTTATGATAAAAGGCGTACCCCGATTTTGAAAAAACAAAAAAGCATGGCTAAACGAAAAAAAGCCCTGGCTGCTAGAAAAAAGAAAATGTCGGGGAAGGCCCAATCGATAAAGATTGCTCAACGAGAGTTTGACCTGAGTTTGATACTAGAACCGGAAGAAGTTGAAAAAATCGAAAAAAAAAACTTTTTTGATTGGATGGGGTTAAATAATGAAAACGAACTAGAAGAACTAATGGAACGCAATAATGATGAAAAGAAAAGTTCTTTCCTAGAATCTCGTTTTTTTCTCTTCCCAGAATTTATCCAACTTTATAATTTAATGAATCTTTATGCGAAAGCGGAGTGGACCACGCCGATTCATTCTTTTTTGCAAAATGGAAAGATACGTTCGCGCTCCTCTTACGCGGATTTAAAGGTTGAGGTTGACCCCTTCAACTGGTACATGTACGACAAAAAGGAATGGCCGGCGAAAGGAATACCACTTTGGGACTCGAACAGGGCCCGACGTCGTCGTCGACATCGCAGGGCGTTATTGAACCTAGGGAGAAAAGACCCTAGGAAGGAAACGACTTTGGACATTATGATAGATCCTACGGAGAGAGAAAGGGCTTATGCTGAGACGATATCCGAAATGAAGGCCGAAGAACAAAAGAAAATAGACGAAGAATACGAAGAAAAAAAGGAAAAAAGAAAAAAAGAACAAGAAGACAAGGGAAAGGCCTTTGACGAAACAAGCTACAGAAAAAAACACAAAAAAAGATTTGCTCGGGTGAGTACATTGAAACCGATCAAGTATTCAAGGTTCCGAAAGACGGCGCTGAAGGATCTAAAAAAGTCGAATTCTTTCCGGTATCAAGTGCACTATAGCCTACGGTATTTGATAGCCGACTTCCTGACTAATGTTACACGCACAAGCCAAGTCACGAATAAAGCAACTAACCCGAAGCTGCTGCTGGTTTTCATCAAGGATCTTGTAGAAATGAGTCAGTTTGGAATCATGGGAACTACTCAAAATCAACTTCCAACTTTGGAAGATATCTTAAACATGGGGTATCTCGTTCTGAACCCCATTCGTACCTTTAAAAGATTGAGGTGGGAGCGCGTTACGTATGAAATCCTAGCCATTTCACTGATTCATAAGAATCAATTCCAAAGATTGGCCTACACTCCGGGTCCGGACAATGCAGACAAGATGAGGTTATTTTATAAGATAGGTGTTTGCGGCAAGTTCAAGCGCGAATGCACAGCTATCCTTCTAAGCCTTATAACTGACCCTAAGCGTGCCAACGACAGAATCAAAAAGCTTATTCTTTTGGACGAGGGAGTGCCAGATACGCTTGTCGAAAAGGGTCTGCTTGTTCCTGAAAATCTTTTATCCCCCAGACGCCGCAGACAATTGAGAATTGTAAATGAACTAAATCAAAAAAATCAAAAAAAGAAAAAAAAGAAAAGAATCCCTCAAACGAAATTAACCCCCTACAACAAACTTCTTAAAGAAACTGGGCGTATGGATTTGAACCTACTATTGAGAGAACTAGACGAACGAGAAAAGAGACAACGAGAGGAACGACTAAATCTAGTTCAAAAGAAAGAAAAAGAACAAGACGAACTACGCAAAAAAGAAGAAGAAAGCAAAGAATTAAATAGAATAAAAAAGAAACTAATGAGATTAAGGTTTTTTCTTTGGCCGAATTATCGACTCGAAGACTTAGCTTGTATGAATCGCTATTGGTTTAATACTACTAATGGCAGCCGTTTCAGTATGTTAAGGATCCGAGTATATCCACGATTGAAAACCCGTTAAGATTCCTTTTTGACTAGAATACCCATACCATTCTAATGGATTGTTTGACATTCCAGGTGTAACCATGAAATATAGAAATGGCTCAACAAAAGCTTCTTTCTTTTGTTGAGCCATTCTTTGATTTTTAGATTTTCATTTGAATATTCCCATTTTTTTTGTTTCTCTTGTGTAAGTGGAGAAAGAAATAGACTCTTCTTTTGTATCCCGAGCCGAATCCAATTTCAATTTGAATGGATTGTTGATTCATTTTTGATTTTCAAAAATGAGAAGTTCATAACGAAATGAATATTTTATTATATAAAAAATGGATCAATTCAAAAAGAACTAGGATTATTATTACTGATCAGGCAAATTCATTTTTTAAAAAAAGAAAAGATAAGGAAACCTTGTTTTATGGTAAAAACTCCCTTCATTTCAGTTATCTCGCAAGAAGAAAAAGAAAAGAATAGAGGGTCCGTTGAATTTCAAGTCTTTTGTTTTACCAAGAAAATAGACAAAATTTCTTCCCATTTGAAATTGCACAGAAAGGACTATTTATCTCAGAGAGGTCTACATAAAATTTTGGGAAAACGCGAGCGTCTGCTGTCTTATTTGTCAAAGAAAAATAAAGTACGTTATAAAGAATTAATAAATAGGTTGAATATTCGCGAGTCAAAAACTCGTTAAATTAGAAATTTTATTTTCAATTATTTGCTTTATTAGATTTTTGCATTTGGATGAATGTCTTTTCGTTTTCGGCAATTCATGAAAGAAAAAATCGAGGAAAAACTTATGACTATACCAGCTACAAGAAAAGACCTCATGATAGTCAATATGGGCCCTCACCACCCATCAATGCACGGTGTTCTTCGGCTCATCCTTACTCTAGATGGTGAAGATGTTATCGACTGTGAACCCGTATTGGGTTATTTACACAGAGGGATGGAAAAAATTGCGGAAAATCGAACTATTATACAATATCTGCCTTATGTAACACGTTGGGATTATTTGGCTACTATGTTCACAGAAGTAATAACTGTAAATGCCCCAGAGCAATTGGGAAATATTCAAGTACCTAAAAGGGCTGGCTATATCAGAACAATTATGCTGGAATTAAGTCGTATAGCTTCTCATCTATTATGGCTTGGACCCTTTATGGCCGATATTGGCGCACAAACCCCCTTTTTTTATATTTTCAGAGAAAGAGAATTAATATATGATCTGTTTGAAGCAGCCACCGGTATGAGAATGATGCATAATTATTTTCGTATCGGAGGAGTTGCAGCCGATCTACCTCATGGCTGGATAGATAAATGCTTGGATTTCTGTAATTATTTTTTAACAGGACTTGCTGAATATGAAAAGCTTATTACGCGGAATCCTATTTTTTTAGAGCGAGTAGAGGGAATAGGCATTATTGGTAAAGAAGAAGCAATAAATTGGGGTTTATCAGGACCAATGCTACGAGCTTCCGGAATGCAATGGGATCTTCGTAAAATCGATAATTATGAATGTTACAAAAAATTCGATTGGGAGGTTCAGTGGCAAAAAGAAGGAGATTCATTAGCTCGCTATTTAGTCCGAATCGGTGAAATGAGGGAATCCATCAAAATGATTCAACAGGCTCTGGAAGGAATTCCGGGAGGTCCTTATGAGAATTTAGAAATTCGATGTTTTGATAGAGAAAGGTATCCAGAATGGGGCGGTTTTGAATATCGATTCATTAGTAAAAAACCTTCTCCGACTTTTGAATTGCCGAAACAAGAACTTTATGTGAGAGTTGAAGCCCCAAAAGGAGAATTGGGAGTTTTTCTGATAGGAGATCGGAGCAGCTTTCCTTGGAGATGGAAAATACGTCCACCGGGTTTTATGAATTTGCAAATTCTTCCTCAGTTAGTTAAAAGAATGAAATTGGCTGATATTATGACAATACTAGGTAGCATAGATATCATTATGGGAGAAGTTGATCGTTGAGATGATAATTGATACACCAGAAGTACAAGATATCAATTCTTTTTCCAGATTCGAATCCCTACAAGAGATATATGGGATCGTCTGGATGCTTGTCCCTATTTTGACCCTTGTAGTGGGAATCACAATAGGTGTATTAGTAATTGTGTGGTTAGAAAGAGAAATATCCGCGGGGATACAACAACGTATTGGGCCTGAATACGCCGGTCCTTTCGGAATTCTTCAAGCTCTAGCAGATGGGACAAAACTGCTTTTGAAAGAGAACCTTCTTCCATCTAGAGGGGATAGCCCTTTGTTCAGTATTGGCCCATCCATGGCAGTCATATCAATTCTTATAAGTTATTCAGTAATTCCTTTTAGCTATCGCCTTGTTTTAGCTGATCTAAATGTTGGTGTTTTTTTATGGATTGCCATTTCAAGTATTGCTCCCATTGGACTTCTTATGTCAGGATATGGATCAAATAATAAATATTCCTTTTTAGGTGGTCTACGAGCTGCCGCTCAATCAATTAGTTATGAAATACCATTAACTCTATGTGTGTTGTCAATCTCTCTACGTGTGATTCGTTAAAACAGAAACCCGCATTCGGGTTGAGGAACTAAACCAGATAGTTATATGAGTGAAAGAAAACAGCTTCTATTCTATAGTCTAAAATGAGAAATTGGCAGTAAAAAACGGAGTCTCATTTCCTATGTACAAGAGGTAAGCGGAAGTAAACATTAAGGGAAAGGGCCCTTGCCCCAAGATTGGTTGAGTAGTCATCCTGGCTTGAAGCGGGCTCAAAAGATCAACCGGATACGGTTTTCGTTACCCTTTCTGCCTATTCCCTCATATCTATTACCATAACAATACCAAATGGGGAGCTCCTTTCAAATGAGTGGATAGTTAGGAACACAAAAATACATAAAGGATTGGTAATGGAGATTTTGTAAATTGTCCAAAAGGACATTTTTACATAACATAAAAAGAAGAGTCATTGGGGGCTTTAAGTTGGTAGAAATGATCAAGCAGTACTCCTCGCAATTCCGACCTAGAGTATGCTCCGATCCACCGATTCAATAAATAACTATCAGGAACGAAATAATCCTTTATTCACTTTTTTGAAACCCCCCTTTAGAAAGAAGAATAGGAAGGAAAAAACAGAAAGACTAGAATCACAATAAGTTTCAATAGAAAGAAAAAAGTCTCTTTTTTAGCTTTCCTTTGAAATTCTAGTTTTAGGGAGATAGAACTCGTACCATTATTCAAGTCATGAACTTGACTAAAATAAAGTAAAGTCAAAGCCTTTTCGCAATCGAAAACCCCGGGTCGCAATATTTCTGTATATCTTCATACGGGGTATTTTATTAAAGGATTAAGCTATTACTCAAGAAAAAAAGGAAAGATTAAAGGATGAGATCAATTCAGAAGTACTTTTCCCTTTTATTCTTTCTTTTCTATTTTCGTTTTTAGTAGACAGAATTCCATGGGTCTAATTCGGGACCTTCCAATCTATTTTGAAGAACTTTATCTATCCTTCAAATAGAGCCAGAAAAAACGAATGGGTCCTTCAATTTATTTAAGGCCCTTGAGGAGCCGTATGAGGTAAAAAAGTCTCACGTACGGTTCTGTAATAGCGATAGGAATAGTGATGATTTTGCCGACTAGCATTTTCTAATAGTTCAAGTACAGTCGATATAATTGAGGCGCAGTCAAAATATGGTGTTTGGGGGTGGAATTTGTGGCGTCAACCTATAGGGTTTCTTATTTTTCTAATTTCTTCCCTAGCCGAATGCGAAAGATTACCCTTTGATTTACCAGAAGCAGAGGAAGAATTAGTAGCCGGCTATCAAACTGAATATTCAGGTATAAAGTTTGCTTTATTTTACCTTACTTCCTATTTCAATTTATTAGTTTCTTCTTTATTTGTAACAATTCTTTATTTAGGCGGTTGGAATATCTTTATTCCATACATAGACTTTCCTCCGTTATTTGAAATAAATAACGCGGGTGCAATCTTTAGAACAACAATCGAACTTTTTATTACATTAGCTAAAACTTTTTTTTTCTTGTTTATTTCTATCACAACAAGATGGACTTTACCTAGGCTAAGAATGGACCAACTCTTAAATCTTGGGTGGAAATTTCTTTTACCTATTTCTCTCGGTAATCTATTATTAACAACTTCTTCTCAACTCCTTTCGCTGTAAGGGAAATAAAAAAGGACTAGGATATTCTATCTTCACGGTATGTCTTACACAAGAGAAAGAAAGGTAAAATTATTCAGAGATATTCGCCATATGTTCCCTATGGTAACTGGATTCATGAATTATGGTCAACAAACAGTACGAGCCGCAAGGTACATTGGTCAAAGTTTGATGATTACCTTATCCCACGCAAATCGTTTCCCTGTAACTATTCAATATCCCTATGAAAAATTAATTACATCGGAACGTTTTCGCGGTCGAATTCATTTTGAATTTGATAAATGCATTGCGTGTGAAGTATGTGTTCGTGTATGCCCTATAGATCTACCTGTTGTTGATTGGCAATTTGAAACTGATATTCGAAAGAAACGCTTACTTAATTACAGTATTGATTTTGGAATTTGTATATTTTGTGGTAATTGTGTTGAGTATTGTCCAACAAATTGTTTATCGATGACCGAAGAATATGAACTTTCAACCTATGATCGTCACCAATTGAATTATAATCAAACTGCTCTGGGTCGTTTACCAATGCCAGTAATTGATGATTATACAATCCGAACCATTTTGAATTCACCTAAAATCAAAAGCGGGTAAACCTCTTAATTAAATAACAATGTCCAATTAATAATAATAAAGTGAGTCTTTCGCTTAAAAGAATAAAGAATCTGGTCTTTTTTTCTCGTTCAATAAGGACAAACTCGAACTATTGATTGGTTAGTGAGAACCCCAGCTTCATTTGTATTTCAAGTTTCTTAACATCCCCTTTCTTTATTGGAAATAAAGAGTGCGGGGTTGTCAAATAATTCGACCTACGGCAATTCACACTCATTAAGATTCTAATTGAATACAAGCGGGTTGGTAAAAGTTTTCCTGGTGGGGTCAATAAGGTCATGAAAAAGATTTCGATTTATTTCTTACATATAATGGATTTGCCCGGACCAATACACGATTTTCTTTTAGTTTTTCTGGGATCAGATCTTATATTAGGGGGTCTAGGGGTCGTATTACTTACCAATCCAATTTATTCTGCCTTTTCTTTGGGATTTGTTTTGATTTGTATATCTTTCTTTTATATTCTATCAAACTCCTATTTTGTAGCTGCTGCACAGCTCCTTATTTATGTAGGAGCTATAAATGTTTTAATAATATTTGCTGTGATGTTCATGAATGGTTCAGAATATTACAAAGATTTTCATCTTTGGACTGTTGGGGATGGGCTTACTTCACTAATTTGTACAATTCTTTTTCTTTCACTAATTACTACTATTCTAGATACATCATGGTATGGGATTCTTTGGACTACAAGATCAAACCAGATTATAGAGAAAGATTTGATAAGTAATAGTCAACAACTTGGAATTCATTTATCAACAGATTTTTTTCTTCCATTTGAACTCATTTCTATAATTCTTTTAGTTGCTTTGCTAGGTGCAATTGCTGTGGCTCGTCAGTAAAAAAACCTTTTCATTTCTAATCTAACTGGCAAAACAACAAAAACTGGAAGGGAAATCGTCTTCTGTTTTATCATATCTATTATATATTCTTTGAATTCTGTTTGAAGACTCTTTCTTAATATAGAAAATGTAAAATCTCTTTTTTCGACATCTTGCCTTTGTTTCATACTTGTTTTTAGTAGCATTAAAATGAATCGAATCCCTTGCATTCTTGTTGCTATTGAAATGAATTCAAATTGATAAGGAGCTCTTCAATGATACTCGAACATGTCCTTGTTTTGAGTTCTTTTTTATTTTCTATTGGTATCTATGGATTGATCACGAGTCGGAATATGATTCGGGCTCTTATGTCTCTTGAACTTATGCTGAATGGGGTTAATCTAAATTTCGTAACATTTTCTGATTTTTTTGATAGTCGCCAACTAAAAGGTGACATTTTCTCCATTTTTGTTATAGCCATTGCAGCCGCTGAAGCAGCTATTGGACCGGCTATTCTTTCGTCAATTTATCGTAACAAAAAATCAATTCGTATTAATCAATCGAATTTATTGAATAAGTAGTATTCATTAGATAAGTAAGATTCTATTATACATCAATTGAAGTTGGTATGTATGATATGTTACCTAGATCCTATTTGCAAAAACAGAGGAAATAAAAGCAAAGTATCTTGGTCTTTTTTTTTAATATCAAAAGTAGAAAGTAGGTTGAAAAATTCTGCTAAATCCTTGCTTCATCTGGTGGCGAAATATATGAGTTATTTCAAAATGAATTGACTAGATCGAAAATTGAAGACGTTTCAAAATTGCTAGACCCCATGTCACACTCAGTAAAAATTTATGATACATGTATAGGGTGTACTCAATGTGTTAGAGCCTGCCCCACGGATGTATTAGAAATGATACCTTGGGACGGATGTAAAGCTAAGCAAATTGCTTCCGCTCCAAGAACAGAGGATTGTGTCGGGTGTAAGAGATGTGAATCCGCCTGTCCAACAGATTTCTTAAGTGTTCGGGTTTATTTATGGAATGAAACAACTCGAAGTATGGGTCTAGCTTATTAATACCTTTCGGAAAATCCCAGTTGAATTGAATACATTTTTCTTGTTTTTTACCGACAAAACCCGTACTCGAAAAAAAAAAGAGAATAGAGACTAATAGATTCTTTTTTTGAGCATGGGTTTTATGGTCCAAGTGTATCTTGTCTTTACCATGAATTCTTTTCCTTGGTTAACACTAATTGTCATTTTTCCGATCTCAGCGGGTTCTTTCATTTTCTTTCTCCCTCATAGAGGAAATAAGGTAACTAAATGGTATACTTTGTGCGTATGTTCACTAGAACTCCTTCTAACGGCTTATGCATTTTGTTATCATTTCCAATTGGACGATCCATTAATCCAACTCCTGGAGGATTATAAATGGATCTTTTTTTTTCATTTTGACTGGAGATTGGGAATAGATGGACTCTCCCTAGGACCCATTTTACTGACGGGATTTATCACCACTTTGGCTACTTTAGCGGCTTGGCCCGTTACTCGAGATTCCCGATTATTCCATTTCATGATGTTAGCAATGTACAGCGGTCAAATAGGATCATTTTCTTCTCAGGATCTTTTGCTTTTTTTCATCATGTGGGAGCTAGAGTTAATTCCGGTTTATTTACTTTTATCCATGTGGGGGGGAAAGAAACGTCTGTATTCAGCTACAAAGTTTATTTTGTACACTGCAGGAAGCTCCATCTTTCTATTAATAGGCGTTCTAGGTATCGGGTTATACGGTTCCAACGAGCCAACATTCAATTTTGAAATATCAGCTCATAGATCGTATCCTGCGGCACTAGAAATAATATTCTATATCGGCTTTCTTATTGCTTTTGCTGTCAAATCACCGATTATACCCTTACATACATGGTTACCAGACACTCATGGAGAGGCTCATTACAGTACTTGTATGCTTTTAGCCGGAATCTTATTAAAAATGGGAGCTTATGGATTGGTTCGGATCAATATGGAATTATTTCCCCATGCGCATTCTATATTTGCCCCCTACTTGATTATAGTAGGTGCAATCCAAATAGTTTATGCAGCTTCAACATCTCTTGGTCAACGTAATTTAAAAAAAAGAATAGCCTACTCCTCTGTATCTCATATGGGTTTCATAATTATAGGAATTGGCTCTATAACGGATGCGGGACTCAGCGGAGCTCTTTTACAAATAATCTCTCATGGATTTATTGGTGCTGCGCTTTTTTTCTTGGCAGGGACGAGTTATGATAGAATACGTCTTGGTTTTTTCGACGAAATGGGTGGAATGGCCGTCGCCATTCCGAAAATATTTACGATGTTCAGTATCTTATCGATGGCCTCCCTTGCATTACCGGGCATGGGTGGTTTTGTTGCAGAATTGATAGTCTTTTTTGGAATAATCACCAGCCAAAAATTTCTTTTAATGCCAAAAATAATAATTACTTTTGTAATGGCAATTGGAATGATATTAACTCCGATTTATTCACTATCTATGTTACGCCAGATGTTCTATGGTTACAGGCTTTTTAATGCCCCAAACTCCTCTTTTTTCGATTCTGGTCCGCGAGAGTTATTTATTTCGATTTCTATCCTTTTACCCGTAATAGGTATGGGTATTTATCCCGATTTTCTTCTCTCATTATCGGTTGACAAGGTTGAGTTGATTGTATCTCATTTTTTTTATAGATAGCTTTCACAAATAAAACAAAAAAGTAAAAAAAGAAATCCGACGAATATGTCAAATTCACTTTTTTGTTGGACTTGGACAATGAAAAAAGCGGATCTTTACCGTAATTTCAAGTTAAGCAAAAAGAAAAAAATGGATTTGTAATCAGACATCTTTGGCCTTTGTGAAAACCATTTGAATCAAGTTATGTGTAGTGATTCAAATGGTTCTCAACCGCTTTTACGACGTTTTCTTATATTTCTATTTATGTAAACCCGCCCGCTACAATCGGTTTTTCTATTTCTCATAAACTTCTTTCAATTATAAAGATATTGGAAATGAACCATAACTATGTAACCCTATTCCTAATATATTGATTCCGAAATAACATATCCAAATTATAAGAAAGCCAAGCGAAGCCACAATTGCGGAATTTACACCTTCTGCGTTTTTCTTTTCTCGAATATGTAAATAAATCGCAAATATCGTCCACGTAATAAATGCCCAAGTTTCCTTTGGGTCCCAACTCCAATAGGACCCCCATGCCTCATTAGCCCATACTGCTCCCGAAAGAATCCCTATGGTTAAAAAGATAAATCCTAGACTAATAATACGATAACTCCAACAATCAAATTGTTGAAGCAAGTGAGACCTGTAATAATTTACAGAAGAAGGAAAAGAAGTGTTTAGTAAAATCTTTTCTCTTTCATTTAGGTATTGGATATTGGAAAATAACACATTTAAAAACTTCTTTCTTTTACCAACCACCCCTCTACTTTTTCGAAATGTAATGACTAGAAGAGCTACTGAGAATAATGATCCACACAAAAGAGATGCATAGCTCAAGATCATCATACTTACGTGCATCATTAACCACTGGGATTGGAGAGCGGGCACTAATATTTTGTGTTGATGGGTTTGAGTGAAAAGACCCGAAGTAACAAAGCCTTGGATAAAAAGAGTGCTTGGTGAGGTTATTGCGCTTAAAGGATTTTTAAGGTTTTTCAAATACGGAAGCATATTAATAATGGAGAAATTCCATGAAAGAAAGATTAAGGATTCATCTAAATTACTTAATGGGAAATGCCCTGAATAAATCCAACGAGTTATTAATAATCCTGTTATACAGAACAAAGTCACTATCATGCCCTTTTCTGACGAATTAGATAGTCCTACGATTTTATTGACCAATAAGGTCATAAAATGAATTGTAATTACAATTGAAACAACCGAAAAAGATATATGGGTCAATATGTGCTCTAAAGTCAAAAAGATCATAAAAAAAAAAAAAGATCAGGGTTCCTCCAATTAAAATCTAAGAAATGGGAATCGGGAATTCCATTTTTATTAGTATTAAAAAAACTAGAAGAATATGGTTTCTATTTGATCTCGTTTAGAAAATCTTATGCCGCTACTCGGACTCGAACCGAGATGCTTTAGCACTGCTTCCTAAGAGCAGCGTGTCTACCGATTTCACCATAGCGGCTTACTCGAAAGTATGATAACCTATTTTGAATCAATTGTCTAGATTAACGGGGTGAATTCCATGGCTTTTTTATTTTGATTTTCTAAAGGGGGGTTTCAAAAAAGTGAATAAAGGATTATTTCGTTCCTGATAGTTATTTATTGAATCGGTGGATCGGAGCATACTCTAGGTCGGAATTGCGAGGAGTACTGCTTGATCATTTCTACCAACTTAAAGCCCCCAATGACTCTTCTTTTTATGTTATGTAAAAATGTCCTTTTGGACAATTTACAAAATCTCCATTACCAATCCTTTATGTATTTTTGTGTTCCTAACTATCCACTCATTTGAAAGGAGCTCCCCATTTGGTATTGTTATGGTAATAGATATGAGGGAATAGGCAGAAAGGGTAACGAAAACCGTATCCGGTTGATCTTTTGAGCCCGCTTCAAGCCAGGATGACTACTCAACCAATCTTGGGGCAAGGGCCCTTTCCCTTAATGTTTACTTCCGCTTACCTCTTGTACATAGGAAATGAGACTCCGTTTTTTACTGCCAATTTCTCATTTTAGACTATAGAATAGAAGCTGTTTTCTTTCACTCATATAACTATCTGGTTTAGTTCCTCAACCCGAATGCGGGTTTCTGTTTTAACGAATCACACGTAGAGAGATTGACAACACACATAGAGTTAATGGTATTTCATAACTAATTGATTGAGCGGCAGCTCGTAGACCACCTAAAAAGGAATATTTATTATTTGATCCATATCCTGACATAAGAAGTCCAATGGGAGCAATACTTGAAATGGCAATCCATAAAAAAACACCAACATTTAGATCAGCTAAAACAAGGCGATAGCTAAAAGGAATTACTGAATAACTTATAAGAATTGATATGACTGCCATGGATGGGCCAATACTGAACAAAGGGCTATCCCCTCTAGATGGAAGAAGGTTCTCTTTCAAAAGCAGTTTTGTCCCATCTGCTAGAGCTTGAAGAATTCCGAAAGGACCGGCGTATTCAGGCCCAATACGTTGTTGTATCCCCGCGGATATTTCTCTTTCTAACCACACAATTACTAATACACCTATTGTGATTCCCACTACAAGGGTCAAAATAGGGACAAGCATCCAGACGATCCCATATATCTCTTGTAGGGATTCGAATCTGGAAAAAGAATTGATATCTTGTACTTCTGGTGTATCAATTATCATCTCAACGATCAACTTCTCCCATAATGATATCTATGCTACCTAGTATTGTCATAATATCAGCCAATTTCATTCTTTTAACTAACTGAGGAAGAATTTGCAAATTCATAAAACCCGGTGGACGTATTTTCCATCTCCAAGGAAAGCTGCTCCGATCTCCTATCAGAAAAACTCCCAATTCTCCTTTTGGGGCTTCAACTCTCACATAAAGTTCTTGTTTCGGCAATTCAAAAGTCGGAGAAGGTTTTTTACTAATGAATCGATATTCAAAACCGCCCCATTCTGGATACCTTTCTCTATCAAAACATCGAATTTCTAAATTCTCATAAGGACCTCCCGGAATTCCTTCCAGAGCCTGTTGAATCATTTTGATGGATTCCCTCATTTCACCGATTCGGACTAAATAGCGAGCTAATGAATCTCCTTCTTTTTGCCACTGAACCTCCCAATCGAATTTTTTGTAACATTCATAATTATCGATTTTACGAAGATCCCATTGCATTCCGGAAGCTCGTAGCATTGGTCCTGATAAACCCCAATTTATTGCTTCTTCTTTACCAATAATGCCTATTCCCTCTACTCGCTCTAAAAAAATAGGATTCCGCGTAATAAGCTTTTCATATTCAGCAAGTCCTGTTAAAAAATAATTACAGAAATCCAAGCATTTATCTATCCAGCCATGAGGTAGATCGGCTGCAACTCCTCCGATACGAAAATAATTATGCATCATTCTCATACCGGTGGCTGCTTCAAACAGATCATATATTAATTCTCTTTCTCTGAAAATATAAAAAAAGGGGGTTTGTGCGCCAATATCGGCCATAAAGGGTCCAAGCCATAATAGATGAGAAGCTATACGACTTAATTCCAGCATAATTGTTCTGATATAGCCAGCCCTTTTAGGTACTTGAATATTTCCCAATTGCTCTGGGGCATTTACAGTTATTACTTCTGTGAACATAGTAGCCAAATAATCCCAACGTGTTACATAAGGCAGATATTGTATAATAGTTCGATTTTCCGCAATTTTTTCCATCCCTCTGTGTAAATAACCCAATACGGGTTCACAGTCGATAACATCTTCACCATCTAGAGTAAGGATGAGCCGAAGAACACCGTGCATTGATGGGTGGTGAGGGCCCATATTGACTATCATGAGGTCTTTTCTTGTAGCTGGTATAGTCATAAGTTTTTCCTCGATTTTTTCTTTCATGAATTGCCGAAAACGAAAAGACATTCATCCAAATGCAAAAATCTAATAAAGCAAATAATTGAAAATAAAATTTCTAATTTAACGAGTTTTTGACTCGCGAATATTCAACCTATTTATTAATTCTTTATAACGTACTTTATTTTTCTTTGACAAATAAGACAGCAGACGCTCGCGTTTTCCCAAAATTTTATGTAGACCTCTCTGAGATAAATAGTCCTTTCTGTGCAATTTCAAATGGGAAGAAATTTTGTCTATTTTCTTGGTAAAACAAAAGACTTGAAATTCAACGGACCCTCTATTCTTTTCTTTTTCTTCTTGCGAGATAACTGAAATGAAGGGAGTTTTTACCATAAAACAAGGTTTCCTTATCTTTTCTTTTTTTAAAAAATGAATTTGCCTGATCAGTAATAATAATCCTAGTTCTTTTTGAATTGATCCATTTTTTATATAATAAAATATTCATTTCGTTATGAACTTCTCATTTTTGAAAATCAAAAATGAATCAACAATCCATTCAAATTGAAATTGGATTCGGCTCGGGATACAAAAGAAGAGTCTATTTCTTTCTCCACTTACACAAGAGAAACAAAAAAAATGGGAATATTCAAATGAAAATCTAAAAATCAAAGAATGGCTCAACAAAAGAAAGAAGCTTTTGTTGAGCCATTTCTATATTTCATGGTTACACCTGGAATGTCAAACAATCCATTAGAATGGTATGGGTATTCTAGTCAAAAAGGAATCTTAACGGGTTTTCAATCGTGGATATACTCGGATCCTTAACATACTGAAACGGCTGCCATTAGTAGTATTAAACCAATAGCGATTCATACAAGCTAAGTCTTCGAGTCGATAATTCGGCCAAAGAAAAAACCTTAATCTCATTAGTTTCTTTTTTATTCTATTTAATTCTTTGCTTTCTTCTTCTTTTTTGCGTAGTTCGTCTTGTTCTTTTTCTTTCTTTTGAACTAGATTTAGTCGTTCCTCTCGTTGTCTCTTTTCTCGTTCGTCTAGTTCTCTCAATAGTAGGTTCAAATCCATACGCCCAGTTTCTTTAAGAAGTTTGTTGTAGGGGGTTAATTTCGTTTGAGGGATTCTTTTCTTTTTTTTCTTTTTTTGATTTTTTTGATTTAGTTCATTTACAATTCTCAATTGTCTGCGGCGTCTGGGGGATAAAAGATTTTCAGGAACAAGCAGACCCTTTTCGACAAGCGTATCTGGCACTCCCTCGTCCAAAAGAATAAGCTTTTTGATTCTGTCGTTGGCACGCTTAGGGTCAGTTATAAGGCTTAGAAGGATAGCTGTGCATTCGCGCTTGAACTTGCCGCAAACACCTATCTTATAAAATAACCTCATCTTGTCTGCATTGTCCGGACCCGGAGTGTAGGCCAATCTTTGGAATTGATTCTTATGAATCAGTGAAATGGCTAGGATTTCATACGTAACGCGCTCCCACCTCAATCTTTTAAAGGTACGAATGGGGTTCAGAACGAGATACCCCATGTTTAAGATATCTTCCAAAGTTGGAAGTTGATTTTGAGTAGTTCCCATGATTCCAAACTGACTCATTTCTACAAGATCCTTGATGAAAACCAGCAGCAGCTTCGGGTTAGTTGCTTTATTCGTGACTTGGCTTGTGCGTGTAACATTAGTCAGGAAGTCGGCTATCAAATACCGTAGGCTATAGTGCACTTGATACCGGAAAGAATTCGACTTTTTTAGATCCTTCAGCGCCGTCTTTCGGAACCTTGAATACTTGATCGGTTTCAATGTACTCACCCGAGCAAATCTTTTTTTGTGTTTTTTTCTGTAGCTTGTTTCGTCAAAGGCCTTTCCCTTGTCTTCTTGTTCTTTTTTTCTTTTTTCCTTTTTTTCTTCGTATTCTTCGTCTATTTTCTTTTGTTCTTCGGCCTTCATTTCGGATATCGTCTCAGCATAAGCCCTTTCTCTCTCCGTAGGATCTATCATAATGTCCAAAGTCGTTTCCTTCCTAGGGTCTTTTCTCCCTAGGTTCAATAACGCCCTGCGATGTCGACGACGACGTCGGGCCCTGTTCGAGTCCCAAAGTGGTATTCCTTTCGCCGGCCATTCCTTTTTGTCGTACATGTACCAGTTGAAGGGGTCAACCTCAACCTTTAAATCCGCGTAAGAGGAGCGCGAACGTATCTTTCCATTTTGCAAAAAAGAATGAATCGGCGTGGTCCACTCCGCTTTCGCATAAAGATTCATTAAATTATAAAGTTGGATAAATTCTGGGAAGAGAAAAAAACGAGATTCTAGGAAAGAACTTTTCTTTTCATCATTATTGCGTTCCATTAGTTCTTCTAGTTCGTTTTCATTATTTAACCCCATCCAATCAAAAAAGTTTTTTTTTTCGATTTTTTCAACTTCTTCCGGTTCTAGTATCAAACTCAGGTCAAACTCTCGTTGAGCAATCTTTATCGATTGGGCCTTCCCCGACATTTTCTTTTTTCTAGCAGCCAGGGCTTTTTTTCGTTTAGCCATGCTTTTTTGTTTTTTCAAAATCGGGGTACGCCTTTTATCATAACACTTCTCATACCGAAAAAGAAAGCCAAGCTTGGCTAGCCTATGCCTATCATAAAACTCAGGCCAATACAAGGCATAAACAGAGAAAAAGTATAGGTGCATATCACAAATTTTATGGATGTACCCGATGAGGTGCTCCAGCGGCCACTTCAGCCATTCAGGTCTGAACGATTCATCTAGGCTTTCGGGGTAAGGTCGTCTCCGCTCTCTTAGTTGTTTCAGTACACTTTCTAGGAAGACCATTGCGCCCTCTGCGAACCCTACGCGGTCCTCGGTTAACGACCCGGCCGGGAGCACCCTATTCTGGCCAGTTACCCAAGAATCTATAGCGACCTTATCCACCACCTTAGATCCTTTTTTCTTATCTTCAACATGAAAGAGTATCTGATTAGAATTCATCCGCCTACGCAGCGCCGTCCTATTCACGTCCATATGCATATCCAACAAAGGATGCTTTTCCCTGGACTCGCGCAAATGCTTATAATTACTTGTCAGCAGATTCACAAGGCTGTCTTTGTGTATGTTGTAAAGATGTGAAATTGCGGTCTGGTTATTACTTACTAAGGATGGCGCTATGACATAGGGATCCTTCTTATATTCAGCATTAAGGAAGCTATATGCTAAAAGATCATACCTCAGGTGTTTTTTAAATTTCAATTTTTGTGGGTTAATCGGCAATGCGTCTACTTCATATGAATCTCCTTTCTTTAAATTGTGATTTTCAGCCGTGCGACATTGATTCATTTTATTTCGCCATTTTTGTGCTTCTAATCTGGACCATCGAATTTCGGATAAAAGATAGTAGTCAAAATGGCCTCTTAACCATTCTTTCCATCGATTCATTCCAACTCTAAAATTTCTCAAATTATGGAATTTAGATACTCTCAAAGAAGACTTTTCAGTTTGCGATAATTTATAAAAGACATATGCTTGTGACAGAGAGGATAAGTCAAAAACAAGGGTTTTTTGACTATTACTCACTTGACTATTTCTCATCTTAAAAGAATGTTTTTTTATAGTTGAAATAAAGCGATTTTTTTTTCTTTTCTTTTGATTCTTGTCAATCATTTTGTTTTTTCTTTTTTTTTTGAATTTCAAAAAAAACTGCGCAACCATTTTCAGACAAGTCCTTTTCTTATTCATTTCATCTAGAAACCTCGTTTTCAAATCAAATCGATTTTTCAAATTGAAAAGTATTTTCACGTATATCCATTCAATGATCAATTTTCGAAAAATGTTAGATTTACGAATGAATCGTGCCTTTCTTCTTTTTAAGATTTTAGAAAGCCTTCGTAGTCCTTCTGAGGTTTTAGAATGAGAACTTGTTGGGGTGGAACTAATGCTTGTTTGAATAATGAAAAGTCTTTTTTTCTTTTCTTTTATAACCCCTTCTATTTCATTTATTATTGCCCTTGTTTTATCCACTTTCCTTTCTTTTTTCTTTTTTGTTAATTTAGATTGTGGCCCTTTTTTCACATTTTTTCTTTTTTTTACTTTTACGCCCTTTTCAAAGCTTTTTTTTTGAAAAGCTAAAAGACGTTTTCGAAGAAACCCCCTCTTTTTAAACTTCAAAAAACCCTTCTTTTGCAACTTTCTAATTACACTTGTGAGTAGGTTTTTGAGTTCTTGAGAAGCTTTTTTTTTCTTTAGTTCTTCAAACAAGGTTTTAAAAAACGGGTAGGGCTCGCGAGCCGTACCAAAAGGAAGATTAGTTATTCTTCCAAAAACTGTTAAATAAAAATCCTCTGCCACACTGCTCTCTTTGCTTTGCTCGGTTTCTCGCCAAGGTTTCCACTCAAAAGGAAAGTGGATCCTTATCTGACAACCATCTGTGAACCACCCTATTGGGTCTTGTGACTCGTCAAGTGGAATACCACCAAAATCGCACAAGGTGTGAGTTTCCTTCTTTAAATCCGCGAAATCCTGAAACAATTCGGGACTTTGAAATAAGAGTATACGAGCCATATTTTTAGCTATTATCAAGAAAGGAAAGATGACATTTTTCCTCAAAAAGGATTGGATTAAGAGTATCAGAGATCTTACTGCATGACCCGATTGAAGGAGTTCCCAAGTTTCCGCTATACAAATGGCTCGGATCTCATTCGCCTCTCGGCGCTCCTGCCATTCTTCTAAGGCATCCCCTTGTTCTTGGCGTTTTTTTTTGTCTTCGTCGCTTTCCTTTAGTCCGTGTAGTTCGGTTTCTGCTTCTATAGCAGCCTCTATAGCACTCTTTTGAGAATCTGGCAGGTTCCACAGTTTCTTCCAAATTCGGTTTATCCTTTCGGATATACGCTTAACTCTAACTTGAAACCGGGAGTCCTGGCTTAGAAATCTATAACATTTTTTCATAAGCTCGAATATATCTAAAGTGAGCAGAATGAGTATCAGTGTTTTCCTTCGTTTGGGCAAAAACAGGGGCGACTGGACCCGGTGTTCATACCACCCACAAATCGTGACTTTTCGCCTTTGGGTGCGGTCCGCACCTTTGACCATATTGCGACGAAAATGCGTGATCTTAGCGTAACGGTAAAAATACCATTGCTTCAGTTCACGTTTATCATGTCGCTCATAATATTTCCATACTTTGGTTCTAAAGACCCTAAATTTGGCTTTTCTTGTACGTAAATAGACGTCTTCGGCTACTACATCGTCATTTCTTATCGTGTAGTCGCTATAATCTATTTTTTCATCATCGATGTTGTATCCCCAACGAGGGACTTCTTTCATGATTGTCCGTAGTTTCAGCTGAAACTTACGGTATTTTTGATATTTTTTTCGCATCTTCGGAATGTCGTCATGTGTGAAACCGCTCCGACCCTCATAGTAGGTATTCATGATGTGATATACCGTGTTACGATTTCGACGTATTTTATTGATGTTTTCTAAAAATGGGTTTGGATAGGAAGAAAGGTTTCTTCTAGCTTTTGAATCTCCCTTTCGTTTTGAACTTGTTCTAAAATGAGAATTAAGAACCAAAATTCTAGTTAAAATTCGATTTAAGGGGAAATTTTGTTTGTTTTTCAATTTTCCTTTCTTTTTCTCTAATTTTAACAAAATTTTCTTGGGTGTTCTTTTTTCTTTTTCCAATTGAACCCTTTTTTTTCGAATTTCCTTGAGTTTTAGATAGCGTTCCTTGTGAGAACGAATCCAACTCTCTCTTTCCTCATTGACTCGGATAATCATGCCCCTCTTTCTCAGCTTGTGAACTCGCCTTAATATTCGGGTAGTTTCCTGCCAGTCAAGAGTCAAGTAAGCAGATACACGATAAAGTTTAAAAGCTCGCGACATAGAGTTACTGGGGATGTATCGTGGAGCTCGAAAATAAGGAGCCATTTTTTTAAGTATTCTAAACGTTTTCCCCAATAGACTCTTTTCGAAACATTGCCGTCTAAGCTTTTGTTTTTCCTGGCTTTCCCGTTCCAGTTTCTGGCGTTCGAGTATCAAATACAGCTCTTTCTGATTTAAAGGTCGTAAGTCTTTAAAAAAGAACCACATAGTTTGCAGGTTCTCTTCTTCGTCAACCCTCTGTTCCGCTGCTGTTTTCGTCAATTTATGGTTATACCAAAAAGCTCCGCGAGAAGGTCCATCCCAGACGGGGTCATTTTCCCTTTTCTTTCCTCCCGACGGGTGCATTTGGTCAAACAGGGTCTCAGAAATTGGTCGCAACACTTTCGGAATGTACTTGAATTGAAAGAGCTTTCTCCGTATGTCCAATACATCCCTCAAAGGAGATCCGCTTTTTAGCTTCTTGACTCTTTTTCTTAATTCCTTGTTGAGACTGGCCTTTTTCTTTGCATTTCGTAAAACCCAAAGGGTGTAAAATCTATCCCTATCGGGGAGTAGCTTTTTTTTTCTAAACAAAGAAAGTTTTCCTTCAATCATTTGATAAAAAGTGATTAAAGAAAGTGGATATGTGAAAGAGGTCCGTTCTTTTCCATCGCTTAGACATTTATAAAAACCAAATTGTGAAAATCCCCCCTTTTTGACACTATATTCGTAGAAAGAAGTTTTGATGTAGCGGTAAGGTAGAACCCACCTATTAGGGTTGAAAAAGAAATGGGAAAAACCGCGGAAAAGGGCGCTAAAAACCAAATGGTGATTGAACAAAAAGCACTTAAGGAACTTCAAATGGGGAATATACACGGAAAAGAAATTGAAAAAGGAGAGGTCAAAAGGTTTGACCACGAAAAAAAAGGGAGAAAAAAGGGGCTCGATTCGCTTAAAAAAGCGACTAGAAGACGAAAACAAGTCGAAAAGGTAACCAGAATAGAATTTCAACCGGTGGAAAAGGTAACCATAAAAGGAAAAGGACTCGAAAAAGCAATCCGAAAAGAAAGTATAAAGGGTAGTTTCAAATCCTTTTTCTTCATCCAGATGCGAATCCCAAATTTCTTGATTCTCTTCCTCGTCGAGTTCGTTGCTGTCCGCTTTTTCCCTTTCTTCGAGCTCATCCAGATGCGAATCCCAAATTTCTTGATTCCTTTCCTCTTCGTCGCTGTCCCCTGTTTCTCTTTCTTTTCGGGTACTCTTTTTCGCAATTAAAGCCCCTTTTTTTTCTTCGTCAGCTGCCTTAGCGTCTTTCTTTTGTTCTTCTTCGAAGTCCTCTAATGGATAGAATCCACTTTCGACCTCTCTTTGCACTTTTTCTTCTTCCTCTAGGCGAGACATCCTTGCTAGCTCCACTGTATTAGGCACGGATGAACGGTGCGGAACAAAAGGTATGGGGGATTTTCCCAACAAATACAGGGCAGCAATCAAGAGAATCGTAGCTAAGATTTGAATCATTTCATCGATTGTTTGTGCCTCACGATAGATACCGGGTTTCATAACAGGATCTGGTTTATATTCAAAGATTTTGGCTATAGATATCTTCCTGGATCTGATCTTCTTGATCTTATCTTGAAGGTACAGTTGATGAGTTAGAATCAGAAAAGCCGAATAGTTTTTCTGCATCCATAATGATAAAAATTCCACCCATTTTATACAAATCAAATGACCGAAGACCCAAACAAAAAAAGTAGTAGATAGATAGATCATTTTATATCTACACTGGACCAAGTAAGCGATGATCATTCGAGAGAACACCGCATTTGGAAAAAAGGTAAAATTAAGTAACCGATAACTTAAACCATAAAAAAAGGCGAGGGTCTGATCTCGCTGTGGAGTTGAAAAGGACTTCGGCAGATAAATATCGAGGTGATGATTCGTCCAGAAAAAGTGGTACAACATAAGCAAAAGAGCGAGTATGATTTTTATATAAAAATTGCTCAAGGTCTTGTAAAAAGGGAGGTAATAAATTAACAAGTATCCAAACAAGTGCCCTAGAGTAAACCCATAGCTGAGTGCTCTCGCCTTACCAGTCCCCTCCTCCTCTTGACAGATCCAATATCGGATAAGAAAGAGGTAGCTTGTGAGTTTTGAAAAGGTGAGTAAGGATCCATAAAACAAGCCGAAAATCAAGGCAGCCCTCATATCAAGACGTCGAATAGTCATACGATCTCTCCGGCCCTCTTTGGGCTATATAAGTTATACGGGAGCTTCCCTACCTGTTTATATTCTAAAAGAATTCCTGGAAAAGGGAAATATCTTATTTAAGATAGACCCCCCCCCCTCTTTGTTGATTTTCAAAGGCGGATTTATGGGGAAAAAAGAATCCCCATCCATTTTTATGATTCTTTTTTTTTCTTATTAGAAGTTGGCCTAGAAAAAAAACCAGTTGGCCTAGAAAAAAAATCCGCGGGCATAGAAAAAAAACAAAAAAAAGTTTTTGAATTCCCGGTAGAAAGGGATTTCCCTAATGAAAAAGCTTTCAACGCCGCCCAATGCCCTTTTCCTTTCCAGATATTTTTCCGAATTCGCTTTTTTGAACTAGAAATACGTTTTTTGGGAACTGTCATTTTGAAATTAAAAAAGGTTCTTCATTGCTATCTTGAGATGTCAATGACATCTCTTGAGTATACAATCTTCCGGTGTAAAGCGGAAGTTGAGTATACAATCTTCCTGTCTCAATTGCAAGCCCCAAATCTATTTATCTATTTCATTTATTAGCTTCTTTCGGATACCTCACTGCTATAGTGATCTGTTGAAAAACGCGAATCCTCTTCGTTTCAGTTTCGATATTTGAAAAGCATTATAGCAATATTTAGAATACTGAATACTTAAGAATAGAAAAAGTTAAGGGATCCTTTTCATTCAAAAGAGACAAGGGCGGGTGAATTAGAAAAAATGAATTAAGAATTTTTTGATTGATTTTTTATGGAACATATATCTCAATATTCATGGATTATGCCGTTCATTCCACTTCCCGTTCCTATGTTAATAGGAGTTGGACTTCTACTTTTTCCAACGACAACAAAACATCTTCGGCGTATATGGGCCTTTCCTACTCTTTTTTGCTTAGGTCTAGTTATGCTTCTTTCGGCCTATTTATTTATTCAACAAATAAAGAAAAGTTATATCTATCAATATGTCTGGTCTTGGACCATCAATAATGATTTTTCTTTAGAGTTTGGTCATTTGGTAGATCCACTTACTTCTATCATGTCAATTTTAATTACTACGGTTGGGATTACGGTTCTTATTTATAGTGAGAAATATATGTTTCATGATCAAGGATATTTAAGATTTTTTTCTTATATGACCCTTTTTAATGTTTCAATGTTGGGATTAGTCACTAGTTCCAATTTGATACAAATTTATCTTTTTTGGGAATTCGTTGGAATGTTTTCTTACCTATTAATAGGCTTTTGGTTTACACGACCGGTTGCCGCGAATGCCTGTCAAAAAGCATTTGTAACTAATCGTGTAGGGGATTTCAGTTTATTATTAGGAATTCTGGGTCTTTATTGGATAACGGGAAGTTTTGAATTTCGAGATTTGTTCGAAATCTTTTATAACTTGGTTCATAATAATGAAATTCCTTTTTTCTTTTTGACTCTGTGTGCCTTCTTATTATTTGGGGGCGCACTTGCTAAATCCGCGCAATTTCCCCTTCATGTATGGTTACCTGATGCCATGGAAGGACCTACTCCAATCTCAGCTCTTATCCATGCTGCTACTATGGTAGCCGCAGGAATTTTTCTTGTAGCTCGTCTTCTTCCTCTTTTCATAGTCATGCCTTACATACTGAATCTAATATCTTTCATAGGTATAATCACAGTCTTTTTAGG